TTGCACAATTTCATTTATATCGAATCTTGCTATCAGTCTTAGTATCAGAATAGCTGATATAGTCATGATTCCATGGGTCAGGTCCACTTACTTTTTTTATCCATTTATCATTTTACCGCTGGATTTGATCCAGATTGGAACAAGGGAGAAGTATGAATACTTTGGTAATTGCTACTTGGGTATCTAGAATATCTATGTTGGGTATCTAGAATATCTATGTCCCAAGACAAAAAAATATGAATAATGAGAGTATATCCCTTAGTAACATAGTAGTCTTCCTAATGCGGGACATCCTATTATCATAATGAATGAACAAGTGTTCAACCCCATAACTAATTATAACTTTGACAGGCAGTTCCCTTTTTTATACCATCTCTATCGGATGCGGAAAAATGACCATTGCAGCTTCATGGAAAAGCCCTTTATCGGATTTGAACCGATGACTTACGCCTTACCATGGCGTTACTCTACCGCTGAGTTAAAAGGGCCCGTTTAATTCAAAAAATTTAGCCCACTAATAATCTACTGGATATACCTGTACAATTATATCTTGTATATATTGTACATAATATATACAATATACATATACAGTACAGATGTAGTAATATAACAGTCTATGTCTTTTATATCTTAACGATGCGCGAATCAATGAGTGAAAATTAGAATGAATGGGTTTTACTTTTTCTGTCGGACAAGACATCCCCTATACTCCATTATTTTGATTATGATTAGATCATATAATTAATCCTTGTTATATAAGAATATATAATGAATGGTTCCTGAATGAACCATAGAGAAATTTTCTTACATTAAGATTATATTATATGTATACGGTGTATACGGAATCACGAAAGCACGAAAGGTTGTTCGTATCCTAGCATTCATTATATTGACATTGACAATTCCAAAAAACTACTCATACTATGAGTATAGTATGATGGCGATCGGGTGGGCGTGCCCCTATCGTCTAGCGGTTCAGGACATCTCTCTTTCAAGGAGGCAGCGGGGATTCGACTTCCCCTGGGGGTAGTAGGGTACGACGAAAGAAAAGTTGACCATGAATTATCAATAAACCGACAATTGATTCTTCCTGGGTCGATGCCCGAGCGGTTAATGGGGACGGACTGTAAATTCGTTGGCGATATGTCTACGCTGGTTCAAATCCAGCTCGGCCCAAGAATTCACCGATCCTTGAGGATGATATAACCAATCCGTACTCCAAAAATACATGATGATATGGAGGAATCAAGAGTCAACTTGATTCTATTTGTTCCTCCATGTTCTGATGTTTCTAACAATCTGGATCTATGAATTCTTTTAAGCCAATCCGAGAAAGAAAATGAAAAGATGAAAAAGAAAAGAGCCCTTTTTCATTGAAAGATGGATTGTCAGTCAATTTGGCAATAACCACAGGTTGCTTTTCTATTTATCCATCTTCTCTTCTATCTATGTAGATATTTCTCTTCTATCTATGTAGATATGTATAACAGTACATCTGTTACAGGCGTCGATTACGATCTATTTTTTATATGATCTATCTATACGGTTATGGTTCGATGAAATAAAAGATAAAATCAAAATAAACAATAAATAATGTAAGCTGTACACCTCATTTTCTTGGGATTGTAGTTCAATTGGTCAGAGCACCGCCCTGTCAAGGCGGAAGCTGCGGGTTCGAGCCCCGTCAGTCCCGCACCGACCTGGGATCCTATGAATCGATTGATTCATCTCTCCGCCTTCTGCGAAGGAAGGGGAGGAGACAAAGAGCAGTATCTAATTCCAGGTGGAAGGATCCTATTTATCATCGGGCAAGGTAAGCTCAATTACTAATTGAATTGGGGACAATCTCTTTATCTTGCCCAAATTGCACGCTGGATTCTTATACGTCTGAATCAAGGAAAGGAAGGAGGATACAGATACTAATAAAAGATCAATCAAAGATCCTGTCTTTCTGTTCTGGGGGTGGAGAATAGAAAATAGAACGAATAATCTTTTTTTTTTTTCTCTGTCTTTCAAGAAGATTAGGTCATCACAAAGACTTAGCTTAGAACTTAATTCGTTTTCCAGTTCACTTCTACTGTTTGGATCTGTGACGGATGGAATACTGGTCGAACCTCATTCATATGATATCATTCTATAAAGAATGAGGACGGCAGGTTATAGAAAGGAACGAAAGAGTAGAAAAATATGAGAAATTCAAAGGGATTCTTGGGTGGGGGTCAGGAATGCAATTTTGCGATTCAGTATGGATAAAAGATCTTCCTATGTTATACTATTCAATTCTCGACGATGAATTGATTTGATAGATCAGATATTGTTATTCATGATATTATAATCCGATTCAGTATCATCAGGATTGAATTCATCCCATTGAATTTCAAAATTATGGAGAAGGATTTATCATCTCTATGGGATTAGATCCCGATTTCTTGCGAAGCAAAATAAAATGAAATTATGAGATTATGGAAGTAAATATACTCGCATTTATTGCTACTGCGCTGTTCATTCTAGTTCCTACTGCTTTTTTACTTATCATCTACGTAAAAACAGTCAGTCAAAATGATTAATTTGAATGAAACTTGAGTTAGTCTTATTTTATTTTTTTAGTTCTTTTAAAAAGGATTCAATAAATGAAAGAAAGGGATTACAATACAATTCCAAGTCTTAAATGAAATGAGCAGACTGGATGGAATCCGCGGTATATGTATCCATGAGATAGTACGGTGGGGAGAACTATATGAACCTTTCTACCGTACTATCTATTGTATGAAGATATGGAATATGGAATTGATAGAGATCAATTTACAATCAATCTACAATATGTATCTACATACATGTGGATGCAAATCCATAAATTCATTATCACATATTATATATAATATATATATAGATTCAAATAGCACTCCCATTCCATCTCTTCGCTCTACCCATCCATTCGTTTTTATTTTGATGAATCCGACTAACGTTACCGACTAACGTTAATAGAAAGAATCTAACGTTAATAACAATCTAACGTTAATAACTTAATTGTAATTGCTCTAATTCATAGGTTTCTCTTTAATTAAGTTAATAACTTTCACAATGATAATCAGTAATCAGGATAGATTTTTGTTTGATTAAATTAAGTAGTAGAACTAATTAATTTAAGAACTAATTAATTTAACTATTGCGAAAGAGTGGAGGAGTAGTATATGCATATACAAAAGAAAGGCAAGTAATTTTTTTTAGAATTCAATTCCGAAGAAAAAGAAATAATTGTGAATTGGATGATCTGTACTAGACGGTCCAAGGAGTTCTATGGTAAGTTATTCGTATCTGGAAAAGGGGTAGTAGACCTTTTTTCATGCTTGAACCCTGATGGTGAGGCGATAAAGCATAAATCAAATGCCAGGAGTCTAAGGTAAGTATATGTGGATCACCGGGAGCTCTTCTTTTCTTATGCGTAGCCTCTCCAAGGTTAGGTCGCCTACAGTAGAAAGTTGTATCTACTCTACATAATAGCAGAACGACTCCCCCTTTGAACAGTAAAGAGGGAAAGAAATAAAATAGGGATTGTTGCTCCTCATTGTAACATCCATAATGATGTTAATGTTATGGTAAGAAAGAACGGGTTCATCAAAATGAAATGGAATATTTTGGAGGAATAAATCTGATTGGAAAAAATCCATTTTCTATCAGGGGAGTTGCTTTTATTTTCAAAATACGAACGCGGGAATAATTGAGATAGCGGATCCAAAGGTTAAATTCAAATTAAAGGTAATTAATTACTAATACTAAATTTTAAATTTCTGTGGAATTTTGAGATGGAAGATATGTTTATTTAAACATAAAACGATCTAATTATGAAATTAAACAATTGATACAAGCTGATTACTCAACTCAATTACACTCAATTAATAGTACCCTTAGAGTCCACTTCTTCCCCATACTACGAGTGAAAGGGAAAACGTAAAAACTACCATTAAAGCAGCCCAAGCGAGACTTACTATATCCATGTGAATCATGCCCCCTATCTCGATGAATATGAAGGAATTGTTACATTATTGATCCCTAAAATAATAATAGGGGAATTGGTGGTGCAGAGTCAAAAAAAAATGAGATTATGACTTAAAGCTATTGACAAACCGATCCAATGGATCCGCTTGTAACAAGTATATATTTCCTATATAGGATTGATTTGTGGTGAGGAAGAATTAAGCACAAGCGCAACAGATACACGTTACCCATTAGAAGTATCAAGGGGATGTTACTAGGGGAATGGAACATGTCGTAATAGTAAGATCTATTCTTTGTTTTGTTGCGTTTCATAGGGAAAATATATCTACACTACATATATACCATCAAGATGGATAACTGTCTCTCCCTAAGCTAAACCTTACTATCTCTGTTTCTGTGAAACAATCGGTAGACACCCTATTACATTGCTACATTGCGGGGGTTACCACAGAAATTTTTTTTTACTTTCTTCTATAGGGGCCAGTTAACCATTCACTATTGAATGACTGGCTGAGCACTGAAATCCTATCGCGAGTACGGCCTGTATACAAAGTATCTTCAGCCCTCTCCACAACCCCTAGGATTCCCCCGTGGCGAATCCAAGCGAGATCCAATTCAGGACTGAATCAGGAGACCCTACAGTGGGCATTGGTAGGGTACTGGTAGGGTATGGTAATTAGGAAAGATTGATAGTTATAGTCTTTCCTATAAGTCAACCCCCCCAGGATCCTCGGAGCAAAGATTTACAGCCCTTCTTTCATAGAACCCGCGTATTTTGAAGCTGATTCTGAAGATAAATAAAGTATCAACAGTTCTTTTCGTCCACCGGGCAAGAATCAGCCCAGTTATATCAGCGAAGCAGGATTCCGAGCCATTTGTTGTGTTGATCAGGCGACACCCGGATTTGAACTGGGGAGAAAGGATTTGCAGTCCCCCGCCTTACCACTCGGCCATGCCGCCAAAAAAGAAATATAAATAATAAATGGGCGTAAATACTCTTTTTT